GTCCTAACCATCCAACAGCAATTCCATCCCCATTGTCCATTGAGCCTGCTCTGAATAATCCCCCCTTTGCCGGATTATTACCAATATAATCATAAAAAGCTAATTTTTCGGGAATTTTAGACCAAGCTTCCGATAAACTAAGATTTTCGGCTAGCCCGGCACTAACTCTTCGATATATTTCTTGCTGAAAGTATCCCTGATCCCACTGATAACGAGTAGGACCAAATAATTCGATTGGGGTAGTTGCTGAACCATACCACATAGTTCCAGCAACAACAAAAGCTGCAAAAAAAACAGCAGCGATACTACTGGAAAGTACAGTTTCAATATTGCCCATACGTAATCCTTTGTATAGACGTTGAGGCGGACGAACACTAAGATGGAATAGGCCTGCTAATATGCCCAATGTACCCGCTGCAATATGATGAGAGGCTATTCCTCCCGGAACAAAAGGATCAAAACCTTCCGCGCCCCACGCTGGATTTACAGATTGTACTTTTCCAGTTAGTCCATAAGGATCGGACACCCATATTCCAGGACCATACAAACCTGTTACATGAAATGCGCCAAAGCCAAAGCAAGCTACCCCTGAGAGAAATAAATGAATTCCAAAGATCTTGGGCAAATCCAAAGAAGGTTTTCCCGTACGTTCATCACAGAATATTTCTAGGTCCCAATATACCCAATGCCAGATAGCTGCCAAGAAGCACAAACCGGAAAACACTATGTGTGCCCCTGCCACACCTTCATAACTCCAAATACCCGGATTTGTTATAGTTCCTCCTGAAATACTCCAACCACCCCACGAATTGGTTATTCCTAAACGAGTCATGAAGGGTATAACGAACATACCTTGTCTCCACATCGGATCAAGAACGGGATCAGAGGGATCAAAAACCGCTAATTCATATAAAGCCATCGAACCAGCCCAACCAGAAACTAGAGCTGTATGCATTATATGAACAGAAAGCAATCGACCGGGATCATTCAATACGACAGTATGAACACGATACCAAGGTAAACCCATGGAAATACCTCTTTATCAAAGAAAAATAGACACTATGCCACTTTATTTTATCGCATTGGAAAAGACTATATATACTAACCATGTACCTAACCTTTTCAGTAGATTCCGTATCAGAAAGGATTAATATTTATTCCATTCCATTGAAAATAACGTGAAAATAACGGAACAATTTTGTTCGTAAGAACAAAGAGAAGCAGATCTATTCTATACCCGATAAGTACCAATACGCAATGGGAGGATTGGTCCCATTTTTGGGGAACGAATGGATAGATACTTGTTTATCATTCGAACGATCGATTTCTTCGTTCAAATTTTTTCTTTATTCATTCTGTCTTACTCTATAAACTTTCCAATTTATGTATCAAATAGAATAAAGAGAAAAAAGGGATGAAGACAATAAACCATTGATTGTTACGTTTCCATATTAAAGTGAAGTATAGTACTAAATTTTTTTCTTTAATTTAATGCCCATTGGTGTTCCAAAAGTACCTTTTCGGAGTCCTGGAGAGGAAGATGCGGTTTGGGTTGACGTATAGTGCGACTTGTCAGACATATTGGGTCATATGGGATTTACCCGTTCTCTCCCCTGATCGAGATATCCTCTGTTTCGCCCAAGAGATATTGTATTGAGTGAGGCATCAATCAATCATTCGGAGCGTGAAGTGTAATTAGATCAATTTATTTTATATTGGGGATCAATATTATCAATTTAGAAGAATTTATGGTTTACTTGGACTGATAAAATAAAGTATCCAGGCTCCGTTCAGAAAATACCAAATCGATAACAAATTGTTAATATAATATATGTATGATTATCACTTGTATCATAAATGATTCTTATACCTACTATTACTTTATACCTACTATTACTATAGTAGTGATAGTAGTGATCCCAAATTGCCGACCAACGGAATAGTATGATGAATACATCAAATAGTTTTGGGAAAGCAAGACACGAAATTAACAAAAAAATGGTACTGAGACCATTTGTCCTATATGTGCAAATAGAATTCGGACAGATCTTTTCCCGGGGTAGACCATGAACCTAAAAGAATTGAAAGGGCCCATTCAGGAACAAGACAATGACATCGTGATTTTAATATCGATGAAACAATACATCAATGATAGGTTAGTTTAATAAGTTCAGTAATCTCTTTTTTTTTTTTTAGAGGGAAGGGAGCCTAAACTCATCTCGTTTTTTTTAATAGAAGACCTTTCATTAAGAAAACCTGTTACATAAAAAAAAAAAGAAATAAAACTGGAATCGACACATTGATTCTTTTTTTTCTTTTTCACAATTTTTTTTGAACCGTATGTATCCAAAGGTGCACGTACGGTTCCTAAGGGATGCAATTTTGTCCTAATCAACCGACTTTATCGAGAAAGATTACTTTTTTTAGGCCAAGAGGTTGATAGCGAGATCTCGAATCAACTTGTTGGTCTCATGGTATATCTCAGTATAGAAGATGGTACTAGGGATCTTTATTTGTTTATAAACTCTCCCGGCGGATGGGTAATACCAGGAATAGCCATTTATGATACTATGCAATTTGTGTCACCTGATGTGCATACGATATGCATGGGATTAGCCGCGTCAATGGGATCTTTTATTCTGGTCGGAGGAGAAATTACCAAACGTCTAGCATTCCCTCACGCTTGGCGCCAATGAGTTTTTATTTGATTGAAAAAAAAAAAGAAGACTATGCCTTCGCCACATTGATTATAAAAGAAAATTATAAGTAATAATAGCATGGCACTTCGGGTTCGATATGAACAAACCATTATTGTTTTTTCATAACATGAGATTTTGTATCGAGATAGTAGTATGAAATAAAGGTTATTTCCGATTTGATCTTATGTGTCGGGAGTACATTTCAGCGTCACAAACCATTTTTCTTCCACACCAGAAGTCTCTTTCTGATACTTATGCTATGAAAGAAAGAGTACGAAAATGAAAAAAAAAAAGATCATTTTTTACTTATTTGATCGTATCAAAAAGAAACTTTGGGATTGCTAAATCACAGACGAGATAAATATATAAAGTAACAGAACCATCATAGTATTCTTTTTTACTTCTATGAAAGGAAGGGTGGTAAATGGATCATTCAACGATCTGGATTAGATGGATTCTATTTCTTTCTTCGATAGAATAGAAGAGAAGAAAAAGTCAATTCCATTGCGGAGCCGTATGCAATGAACAAAAGATGCCTGTACGGTTATTCAATTCTATTTGATTTTTTTTTCTTGTTATTTTTTTATCCCCTACTTTAGTTTAGCCCAATCATGCGAGATAGAAGAACCGTTCATGATGTTATATCAATATCATCAGGGTTATGATTCACCAACCTGCTAGTTCTTTTTATGAGGCACAAGCAGGGGAATTTATCCTGGAAGCGGAAGAACTACTGAAACTTCGCGAAACCCTAACAAAGGTTTATGTACAAAGAACGGGCAACTCTTTATGGGTTGTATCCGAGGATATGGAAAGGGATGTTTTTATGTCAGCAACAGAAGCCCAAGCTCATGGCATTGTTGATCTTGTAGCGGTCGAAAATGAAAATACTGGGGATTTCATATAAATTCATTTTATTTCAAACCATAATTAAAATTTTCTGTGATTTGATATTGAATAGAAATAATTCATGATGATCAATCATCAGGTTAAGATCGATCTAAACCAACCCATTTTATTCTATATATACATATATATACATACGACATGCCAACTATTAAACAACTTATTAGAAACACAAGACAGCCAATAAGAAATGTTACAAAATCTCCCGCTCTTAGAGGATGTCCTCAGCGTCGAGGAACATGTACTAGGGTGTATGTGCGACTCGTTCAGATCATAAGTTCAAACAAATGAGACAATTTTTTCAGTATCAATGACCGGTACCAATGAATAGGATAGATAGAGAAGATCTATCATATACCCATATTGTATATGGAATTTATGGTTTCCATTGGTGCAAATCCAATCATCTAGATTTGAAATAAGAAGCAATTCCCCATTGGTAGCAAATGGTTATCCATTAAGCGGAGGAAATGGTATCATAAGAAGCAAAAAGGTTATGCTCCTTTTCTTGAAAGAACGGACTAACAGGGTCAGCTACCTAGCCAACTTTCATAATTAAATGCCGTCACTGTATGGATAACTCTTTTTGTGAAAAGAGCTATTACTGTAGATAGGTAGAGCCAAAGAGTGTGAACTATACAAGTTAACAATAACATTTGATTAAATGAAAGAAGAGGCTCCGGTGTATAGAGAGGACCTCACCGTTTAAGAGGTAACCATAGAAACGATGGAACCCACTATTTTTTTTTTATTTAGTATCGTTCTAATTTCTTATTTCCAGTGAAATAACTGGAAGGAATAGAATACAAAATCGTGGTTGGGAAGGTCATAGTAGCAAAAGCCATTGGAATTGATATTTTATATATTGGAATAATCCGTTTTGTTATTAATCGACCGGGGAAGGGGAAAAGGATGACTGAAAGAAGAGAAATCAATTAGTTATTCATTAAGCTTTAATCTGATTCAATGACCAGAGTTAAACGAGGATATACAGCTCGGAGACGTCGAACAAAAATTCGTTTATTTGCATCAACCTTTAGAGGGGCTCATTCAAGACTTACTCGAACGATTACTCAACAGAAAATGAGAGCTTTGGTTTCCTCTCATCGAGATAGAGGCAGACAAAAGAGGGATTTTCGTCGTTTGTGGATCACTCGGATAAACGCAGTAACTCGTGAGAATAAGGTATTCTATAGTTATAGTATATTAATACACAATCTGTACAAGAAGCAATTGCTTCTTAATCGTAAAATACTTGCGCAAATAGCTATATCAAATAAGAATTGTCTTTACATGATTTCCAATAAAATTATCAAATAAAGGAGATTCAAAAGTAATATACAGGAATGATTGAAAGGGAATTCCCCGGAGAATGAACTCCGGGAAGATATAGAATAAAAATAAATTAAGATAAGTAGTAGAAATGAATGAACATGTTTCAATAAAAAAAAATATTTCTTCTTCTCCCCCATTTTTGTTTCTTATATTATAACACAAGAATCAAATCAGGATTCTAGGCCTTTTCGAACAAAACATCAATCTGAGCTTGAGTTCCAATTGGATTTTTGAGTCAATTGAGGAGTATGCCTATTTATTTCTGGTTCTAGGACCAGTAGTTCTTGGGATCGACTCAGCTCTCTCAAATTGTTTCTCATTATTAAGAAAAGGTAACAAAGATAAAATACGAGCTTGTTTTATAGCAATAGTAATTAATCGTTGTTGTTTCAAGGTCAATCTATTCACTCGTCTAGATAATATTTTTCCTTGTTCACTAATAAATCGACTAATTAAACTCATGTTTCTATAATCGATTCGATCCCCCGATCCAATTGGGGGCAAACGCCTACGAAAAGATCGCTTGTATTTACGAAAAGGTTGCTTGGATTTATCCATGGTTTATTCCTTATCTCTAAAGTTCAATTTATTTATTCATTTCGGATCCAACCGAAATAGGCTTTGATTCATATATTATTTCATTCATATACTATATATCTATACACATGAAAGAATATCTACATAAAATCGGGTTTGATTTGTATATATTATGTATATTATATATGTTAAGTTCTTACTCTTCCTGTCCTGTTCTTTGGAAAGATCGAACACATGATGTTCCCTTCGATCTATTTCTTGATTTCCCCATGAATCGTATGCTTATGACAATAGCGACAAAATTTTTTCAATTCTAATCGACTGGGTGTATTGTGGCGATTTTTTTGAGTAATATATCTAGAAATGCCCCGCGATTCCTTATTGACACTATTTCGGACACAACTGGTACATTCCAAAATAACTCTGACTCTGACATCTTTACCCTTGGCCATGAACCTCCTTTAGATTTTGTATCGACTTAACTTAAGTTTTATATTTTCGATCCGAACCGAAGAAGAAGAAAAAAATCAATAGAAGTTACTAGTTAGAAATTCCATTTCTAAGCATTTCATTGTAATTCTTCTTATTATCTTATCTAATTAATTTATTATCTAATTAATAGAATATGTATTAATATAGTATATATTAAGTTAAGTAATACAAAATAGAATAATAATTAAGTAATACAATTTCTTTCTAACTATCAATTATTTCTATCCTAAATCCCAATATTTCATTTAAGTATCTTCTTTCTATGCTATGATTTCGTAGAGCCCGCCCTAGACTGGATACACATTTGAATTTTATTTCTGTTTTCCCAAATTCGATCTTGGATCTACCGGATTTTTTATGAGGTTCAATACACTTTTTCCTTCTCTTTCCTTACTATTCTAAAGAATTGAAAGGGAGAGGCGAGGTTTTAGTTACGTCATGTGGAATTATATTTCTTCATTTCTTCGCATATCAATAACTAGAATTAAAAAAAGGGGAATGACAGGGCATCTGGGAATAAACGATTAATTTCTATCAATAGACCCGCTAAAGACCCAAACCATAGAGTAGTTAACACAGGTGCCACGGAGAGATATGTTTTTAGATCTCGCATTGAAAATCCTCCTTCTTTATTGTAATACATATATTGTCAGATGCTGTAGTTCAAGATCATTTTTATTTATTTTTACGCGGATTTCCTAACAAAAATGGATATGTACAATGAACCAATAGATGAGATTTTCCTGTCACTAAAAAAGAAAAAGATGACCCCTTCTTCCTGAGCATTACGGATAAATATTCATTCTTTTTTATATGTTAGGTTGGGTTTCAGATGTATATAATTCTTTTATTATATGAAACCAAAAACAAGAAATGACAAGAAAGTTCTATATAGATAGAGGAGAAAATAAAGATGTGGAAAACAAGACAGGTATTTTGTACAATGACACTGTACAACAATTTTAAAAAGGGATGTAGCGCAGCTTGGTAGCGCGTTTGTTTTGGGTACAAAATGTCACGGGTTCAAATCCTGTCATCCCTACCTATTACTTCTCCTATGGGCAGTAACGAAAGATTAATTGAGATCGACTAAAATGGGGCATAATCTTTCATTTTTGGATACTATATTTATGCGAGATGTGTTAGAAGTTAAGTGGAAAAAAAAAAATTTCTTTGAAAGCGCTCTTAGTTCAGTTCGGTAGAACGCGGGTCTCCAAAACCCGATGTCGTAGGTTCAAATCCTACAGAGCGTGATTCCGTCTATCTTATGTATGTCGAATCACAATAAAATAACTTAACAAAACAAAGTTGAATTGCAACTGGAATTTGACCTCCTCCCTGTAGGAGGTCAATCAAAAAAAGAAATGTTACTCAATCAAAGGTCCAACTGATCACCACGTCTGTATTGTAAATATGCAGTCACAAATAATCCTGCCAAAGTAATAGGAATTAGACCTAAGACGATTCCAAATAGAAAAACTTCAATCATTTCGGTTTGTTTGAGGGGATAAAAAAGGGGGGTAAGATCTAT